TTTTATTTAATGACACTATTATATAATGACACTATTATATAATGACACTATTATATAATGACACTATTATATAATGACACTATTATATAATGACACTATTATATAATGACACTATTATATAATGACACTATTATATAATGACACTATTATATAATGACACTATTATATAATGACACTATTATATAATGACACTATTATATAATGACACTATTATATAATGACACTATTATATAATGACACTATTATATAATGACACTATTATATAATGACACTATTATATAATACACCGATGCTGTAAGAGACCTGTGTGTCTCTACTTGTGGGGGGGAATTATCCGAATCCCGTTTTCTCTAGGGTCTTTTCTGTTTTCGGGGGGTTTACAGAAGTTATAAGGATCTTTCGAGAAAAGGGGGGTAGGGGGGTTTAACGCGAAAAAACCGTTAAGACGAGAGTTAGCTAAGAGGGGGCGTATCTTAGGTTAATTAGGGGAAAAAATAATTATTTATGCTCATGATATCAGTTATGTAATTCATCTATAAATATCATTTCAACATTCATACTATTTCCTTGGTAGCAAGGAAATGTACACCCTTGTCAACTATTACCGTGTGCACTCTGAAATGCCAAGTGAAAGGAGGAAAAAAAAGAGAACCCCTTGCTCGCTGGAGAGAATGCCCGGCTTGCTGGGTAACGAGTCGTATGGTCGAAAGCATTAGTCAATGTCAGGGCCAGTATAAGTGTGAGGAATAGGATAATGATATGGCCTTGAGATGTAGAGCCAAATGCCAGGAATAGTTCACTAAGTGAAACCCCCACAATTATTGTCCCTGACCATCAAGAACCGTTAGCTTTAAGAAATGAGCTTGTTGGTGGTCTCTTACTGCGCATTACTGTTTTTTTTGACGAGATGTTGGGTCAAAGTATATATTTTGAGATTCGATTATTATGTGGATTTTTGTTTAAGCGATTTGTCCTTGAGTTTTATTTAATGGTTATTTTTAATTTTGTTGGTTTGGGTCCGTTTTCTTTTATTGTTGATGTATGAATGGTTTTTTCCAATGTTTGGTGATTATTCATTAATGTCGTAAAGCATTATATAAAATGGTTAATATAAATGTATGGTGTTAATACATATATGTATTAACAATTTATACAGAAGATAGTTTAACGAGAGAATCCTAGCTTTGGGGGCTAGGGGTAGGGGTTCAAGCCCCCTTTTTCTGAGCAGCAGGGAGGGGTTTAACCTCCGGCAGCCGGCTTACAAGACCGGCGCTCTAACACTGAGCTACTACTGCAAGTTCATTTAAGAGCTTTATTCTCTAATCAACCGGCTAGTGGTATAAAGACCAGGAATAGGAGGAAGTATAGGGCAGAGGCAATTTGTCCGACAGTGATGTAGGGGTCTTCTACAGGCATACCCCCAATTCAAGTTAGGATGGCTACGTCGGCAACTAGCGTTCAAAATAGTGCTTGTGAGATGGGTCGGAATGTCATTCCTTGTTGTTTGGAGGTGTGGAGGATGGGGACGACGAATAGGACAAGGATGGCGGCAAGCAGGGCAAGTACGCCCCCTAGTTTGTTAGGGATTGAGCGGAGGATGGCATAGGCAAATAGGAAGTATCATTCTGGTTTGATATGGGGTGGCGTTACAAGGGGGTTTGCTGGGGTGAAGTTGTCCGGGTCTCCGAGGAGGTTGGGGGCAAACATGGACAGGGAGGCTAGAAGGGTTAGTAGTACTGCGAAGCCAAGTAGGTCTTTGTAGGTAAAATAAGGGTGAAATGGGATTTTATCCCCTCCTGAGGTTAAGCCTGTGGGATTGTTTGAGCCAGTCTCATGCAAGAAGAATAGGTGGAGTAGTGTGACTGCTGCTAAGATGAAGGGGAGTAGGAAGTGGAAGGTGAAAAATCGGGTAAGGGTAGCATTGTCTACTGAGAAGCCCCCTCAGATTCATTGGACGAGGGTATTTCCTACATATGGGATGGCTGAGAGAAGGTTTGTGATGACTGTGGCACCTCAGAAGGACATTTGTCCTCATGGGAGGACGTAGCCTACGAAAGCTGTGGCTATGAGTAGTATTAAGAGGACAACTCCAATATTTCAGGTTTCTTTGTGAACGTATGATCCGTAGTATAGGCCCCGTCCAATGTGTAGGTAGATGCAGATAAAGAAGAAGGATGCGCCGTTGGCATGGACATTACGGATTAGTCATCCGTAGTTGACGTCTCGGCAAATGTGCACGACGGATGAAAATGCAGTAGAGGCGTCTGCTGTGTAGTGTATTGCGAGTAGGAGTCCAGTAACAATTTGGATAATTAGGCAAAGGCCCAGAAGAGAGCCAAAGTTTCATCACGCGGAGATGCTAGACGGAGTTGGGAGATCAATAACTGAGTTGTTAATGATTTTGAGCAATGGGTGGGATTTTCGTAGGCTAGTCATTTGTTCTTGTAGTTGAATAACAACGGTGGTTTTTCAAGTCATTAGTTCAGGTTAGAGTCCTGGTAAGAACCATGGCTTTTATTATGTATTTAGTTTTAACTTCAATGGTTTTTGGGTTTGTAGTGATTGCTGCGAATCCTTCGCCATTTTTTGGGGCCCTGGGATTGGTGATGTTAGCGGGTACGGGGTGTGGGATTTTATCCTGGTATGGAGGGTCTTTTTTGTCGTTGGTATTGTTTTTGATTTATTTAGGGGGAATATTAGTGGTTTTTGCCTATTCAGCGGCGCTTGCTGCTGATCCTTTTCCTGAAAGTTTAGGGAGTCGCGGTGTATTGGTTTCTGGGATGGTTTATTTAGCAGGGGTTGTTGGGGCATCAGTTATGTTTTGGGGTGGTTGGTATGAGTCTTCTTGGGTGGTTATGGATGAATCGGTAAGTTTCTCTGTGCTTCGAGGTGATATGGGGGGTGTAGCTTTGATATATTCGTGAGGAGGGGGTATGTTGGTATTAAGTGGTGGAGCCCTTCTTTTGGCTTTATTTGTAGTATTAGAGCTTACTCGGGGTAAAAATCGTGGTGCTCTTCGTTCTATTTAGCTAAGACTGCCAAGGCCGCCAAGGCTGATGTAATGAGGAAGAGGGCTAAGTAGGTTTTAACCATGCCTTGTTGAATATTGCTTGAGGAGGTGATTATGGGGAGGTTGAGAGAGGATACGGCTTTTGGTCCTGTTTTTTCTAGTCAAGTTTGATCTACTATTTGTGTGGCGATTTTTTGACCTAGTGTCAGGTTTAATTTTGGGACGAAGCGATGAATAATTGTTGGGAAGAAGCCTAGCATGTTTGAGAAATGGTGAGGGGTGGTTATAGGGGTGACTTTTTTTTGGGTATTGGTGAGTTGGGCAAGTTCTAAGGCGGTAAGTAGTCCTAGTACTGTAACTATAAGGGCGGCTAGTTTAAGTAGGGGGTGTATGGTTATGATGGGTGTTTTTTCAGGGGTAAGATTTGTTGTGATTAGGAGGCCTGCAATAATGCTCCCTCATGCAAGTCGTTTAATAGGGTTAATTACGGCGGAGTTGTTCTCGTTGATTGGGGATAGGGTGTTAAATCGGGGGAAGCCTATGGAAACAAAGAAGATTACTCGAAGGCTGTAGATTGCGGTAAATGAGGTGGCAAGAAGGGTTAGGGCAAGGGCTCAGGCGTTTAGGTACGATGTGTTTAATGCTTCAATAATGGCATCTTTCGAGAAGAATCCAGCAAGGAACGGGGTTCCTGTGAGGGCCAGGCTGCCAATGGTTAGGCATGAAGAGGTGAAGGGGGTAAGATGGTGCATTCCCCCTATTTTGCGGATGTCCTGTTCGTTGTTTAGGCTGTGAATGGTTGAGCCGGAGCAAAGGAACAATATGGCTTTAAAAAATGCGTGGGTGCAGATGTGTAGGAAGGCAAGTTGGGGTTGGTTTAGGCCGATGGTGACTATCATTAGGCCTAATTGGCTTGAGGTTGAAAAAGCCACAATCTTTTTGATATCATTTTGGGTTAGTGCGCAGGTAGCGGTGAATAGGGTTGTCAGGGCTCCTAGGCATAGGCAGGTGGTGAGGGCTGTTTTGCTGTTTTCTAAGATTGGGCTCATGCGAACAAGGAGAAAAATCCCGGCCACAACTATTGTGCTGGAGTGAAGTAGGGCAGATACCGGTGTCGGGCCTTCTATAGCAGAGGGGAGTCATGGATGGAGTCCGAATTGTGCTGATTTCCCGGCCGCAGCTAGGATTAAGCCCAGAGCAGGAAAGGTCAGGTCAAAGTTTTTAGAGGTAGTAAAGATTTGTTGTAGTTCTCATGAGTTGAGGTTGGTGGCTATTCATGCCATGGCGAAGATTAGTCCGATGTCTCCAACTCGATTGTAAAGTACTGCTTGAAGAGCTGCGGTGTTTGCGTCTGCTCGAGCATATCACCACCCAATAAGTAGGAATGACATGATTCCTACGCCTTCTCAGCCGATAAATAGTTGGAATATATTATTTGCTGTTACCAGGGTGATTATTATGATTAGAAAGATTAGAAGGTATTTGAAAAATCGGTTTATGTAAGGGTCTGAGCTTATATACCAGGATGCGAACTCTAGGATAGACCAGGTGACGTATAGGGCAATGGGTGTAAAAATGATTGAGTAGAAGTCGAATTTTAGGCTAATGTTAATATCGAATGTGTTTGTATTCATTCAAGTTCAAGTTGTGGTGATGACTTCTAGTCCAGAGGTGAGGAATAAAAATAGTGGGAAGAGGCTCACGAAGAAAGCTGTTTTAACTGCTGTTTTTACGTGGGATACGGCTCAGTCTGGGTTGTGGGTCTTGGGGGATAGCGTGGTTAGAACAGGGTGTGTGAGAAGGGCAAAGATAATGATGAGGCAGGAGGTTGATACGGTTGAAGCGTTGTACATAGCTGCTACTTGGATTTGCACCAAGAGTTTTTGGTTCCTAAGACCAATGGATGAACTGTTATCCTTTAGAAGCTTTGAGGGAGCCCTGGGGTCTAACCAAGGAGATGAAAGTTAGCAGTTGTCATTGCTGTCGAGCCTCTCTCGGTGGAGGAAGGGATTTTAACCCTTGTTTTTAGAATCACAATCTAAGGTTTTTATTAAACTACCCCCACAGGCTGTTCATCCTCAGATTAGCTCGGGCTTGAGGATGAGAAGAAGTAAGGGGAGGAGGTGAAGTGCGATAAGAAGGTGTTCTCGGGTGTGTGAAGGCTCCAGCGCTAGGATGTGGGAAGGAAGGGCACCTCGTTGGGTGGTAAGGAATATGAATAAGGAGTAGCCGGCTGTAATTAGTGTTCCAGCACCTGTTAGGATTAAAGTCCATCAGGATCAGTTAAACAGGGAGACAATGATGGTTAGTTCTCCTATTAAGTTTGGGAGTGGGGGGAGAGCTAGGTTTGCTAGGCTGGCAATAAATCATCAAGCTGCTATCAGGGGTAGGACCATTTGAAGGCCTCGGGCGAGTATTATTGTTCGGCTGTGTGTTCGTTCATAGTTGGTGTTTGCGAGGCAGAATAGTGCGGAAGAGGTGAGCCCGTGGGCAATTATGAGGATTAGGGCTCCTGTAAATCCTCAGGGGGTTTGGATTAAGATTCCCCCGGCTACCAAACCCATGTGGCTTACGGAGGAGTAGGCAATTAGGGACTTCAGGTCTGTTTGTCGAAGGCAGATTGAGCCTGTTATGATAATGCCTCATATGGCTAGAATAATAAATGGGTAGCATAGTTGTTTTGATAGAGGCTCTAGCATTACTATAATGCGTATTATCCCGTAACCGCCAAGTTTCAGTAGAACTGCCGCAAGGACTATTGATCCAGCTACGGGGGCTTCTACATGGGCTTTTGGTAATCAAAGGTGAACGCCGTATAGTGGTATTTTTACCAGGAAGGCAAGAAGGCAGGCTGCTCACCATAGTTTACTTGCATAGGGGGTGAGTAGGTCAAGTTCTGAAAAGGGGAGGATTAGAAGGGATATTGTCCCGGTTCAGTTTTGTATTGACAAGAGGGCGATCAGGAGAGGAAGAGAGCCTGCAAGGGTGTAGAACAAGAAGTAGGTTCCTGCGTTTAGTCGTTCTGCTTGGTTTCCTCATCGGGTGATAATGATTAGGGTTGGAATAAGGGTGGATTCAAATATGACGTAAAATATAATCAGCTCTGTTGCACTAAATGCCAGGATTAGGAAAAATTGGAGGGAGGCGAGTAAGGTGATATAAATTCGTTGGAAGTTGCTCGGGTCTTTAGCTATGTGGTTTTGGCTAGCTAGGATTATTAAGGGTAGAAGTCAGCAAGATAGGACGAGCAGGGGGGTTGAGGTGGGGTCGGTCCCTATCATAGGGTTTAGTGAGGCTCAGCCAGTTTCTGAGAGGTTTTGCAGTCAAGTTAAGCTGATGAGTGCAATTAGAAAGCTGTGGGTTAAGGCAGATGGTCAGAGTCATTTAGCTTTTGAAAGTCAAATGGTTGGGGCTAATATAAGGGTTGGAATTAAAATTTTTAGCATTGTAATAGGTTTAAGTTGCGAATTTGGTCTGAGCCGTGGGTTCGGGCTGTGGCTACTAGAAGGGCTAGGCCTATGCTTGCTTCACAAGCTGAAAATGCTAGGAGGAGAAGGGGGGATGCGGCGAAATTAGCAGAGTTAAGTTGTATTGTTCATATGGAGAGGGCAATGAATAGTGAGATTATTATAGCTTCTAAACAGATGAGGGCAGATAGCAGGTGTGATCGGTGGAATGCAAGTCCTGTTAATCCTAGAATAAAGGCTGATGAGAAGGCAAAGTGGGTTGGGGTCATAAGACCATTGTGGAGTCTAACCACAAGCTTTTGAGCCGAAATCAAATGTTTTTCTTAAACTAATAGTCTATTCGGCTCATTCTAGGCCCCCTTGAGTTCATTCGTAGGCAAGGCCTAGGGTTAGAAGGAATAGGAGAACTGTGGCTCAAGTGAAAGTTGAGAGAGGGTCAGATAGTTGGTCTGCTCAAGGGAGTGGGAGTAGGAGGGCAATTTCTAAGTCGAACAGCAAAAATAAAATGGCGACTAGGAAGAACCGGAGGGAGAAAGGGAGGCGGGCAGATCCCAGGGGGTCAAATCCACACTCATAGGGTGAAAGCTTTTCATAGTCAGGGGAGACTTGTGGGAGTCAAAAGGCGACTAGTATTAGGATTAATGATAGGGCAATGGTAATAAAAAGGGCTGTTGTGATTAGGTTAATTATCTTTCCTTGGATTTTAACCAAGATCGAGTGATTGGAAGTCACATATATTGTTTGTACTAGAAAGATTAAGATCCTCATCAGTAGATAGAGATGTATAGGAATAGTCAGACTACGTCTACGAAGTGTCAGTATCAGGCAGCTGCTTCAAAGCCAAAGTGGTGGTCTGATGTGAAGTGGTGTTCTGCTTGTCGGAAGAGGCAGACAGCGAGGAAAGTTGTCCCAATAATGACGTGTAGTCCATGGAAGCCTGTGGCAACGAAGAAGGTTGTCCCGTATACCCCATCAGCTAGGGTGAAAGGGGCTTCGTAATACTCTATGGCTTGAAGGAAGGTGAAATATAAGCCCAGGAGAATTGTTAAGGCAAGGGATTGGATGGCTTGTGAGCGGTTTCCTTCCATAATGCTGTGGTGAGCCCAGGTAACTGTGACCCCGGATGCGAGAAGGACGGCAGTGTTAAGTAGTGGCACTTCAAATGGGTCTAAAGGGGTGATGCCTGTTGGGGGTCATGTGTTACCGAGGTCTATGGTTGGAGCTAGGCTTGCATGGTAGAATGCTCAAAAGAAACCGACAAAGAATAGGACTTCTGAGGCAATGAATAGGATTATTCCAAATCGTAGGCCTTTTTGGACGGGAGGTGTGTGGTGTCCTTGATATGTGCCCTCTCGAATTACGTCTCGTCATCATTGAATGACTGTGAAGATTAGAAGGGTGAGCCCCATATAAAGGAGGGCGGTATAGTGGAAGTGGAATCATATTGCGAGTCCGGAGACTGTTAGTAGGGCCCCTGTGGCCCCAGTAAGGGGCCAAGGGCTTGGGTCGACTATGTGGTAGGGGTGTGCTTGATGGGCCATTAGACGTTTTCTTGTAGGTAAAGGCTTAGGAGAAGTACGAATACGTAGGCTTGAATTATAGCTACGGCAATCTCTAATAGTGTGAGGAGTAGGAGAAGAGTGCCTGTTAGGAGGGCTACGGAAGGTATTAATGGGAAAAGAACGTTTGTTGCTATTGCAATAAGGTGGATTAAAAGGTGTCCGGCTGTCAGATTCGCGGTGAGTCGGACGCCTAGGGCTAGTGGGCGGATAAAAAGGCTAATTGTTTCGATAATAACTAGGACTGGGATGAGTGGGGTTGGGGTTCCTTCTGGGAGGAAGTGGGCCAGGGAGTGTGTGGGCTGGTTTCGCATGCCAATAATTACTGTGGCGAGTCAGAGGGGAACTGCTAGGCCTATGTTGAGTGAGAGTTGAGTAGTTGGGGTAAAGGTGTAAGGTAAGAGGCCTAGAAGGTTTATTGTGATTAGGAAAATTATTAAGGAGGCGAATAGAAGAGCCCATTTGTGGCCATTAGGGTTAATTGGAAGAATTAGTTGTTTTGTAAAACCGTTGATGAATCACCCTTCGAGGGATAGTAGGCGATTATTTAATCAGCGGTGGGCGGGAGAGGGAAATAAGATTCAGGGCAGGAGGATTGCCAAGGCAATTAGGGGGACCCCTAAAAGGACGGGAGATGCAAATTGGCTGAATAGGCTTAGAGTCATGGTCAGTTTCAGGGGTTAGTTAATGGTTTTTTTGAGCTGTTAGGGGTCGGCTCATTTGGAAAGGTGTGGTTGAGGATTTTTGGTGGGAGAATTGCTAAGAAAACTAATCATGTAAAGATTAGGATTAGGAATCAGGGGGCTGGGTTGAGCTGAGGCATATCACTAAGGGTGGGCGGTAACCACCATTCTTTAGCTTAAAAGGCTAACGCTGGGGCCTGTTTAGCTTCTTAGTGAGGCGTCTTCAATTATTAGGGAGATTCAGTTTTCAAAGTGTTGCAGGGGTACGGCTTCAATGGCGATTGGTATGAAGCTGTGGTTAGCCCCGCAGATTTCAGAGCATTGGCCGAAGAATACTCCTGGGTGGCTGGCCATGAAAGTTGTTTGATTTAGGCGCCCAGGGATGGCGTCAACTTTAATCCCTAGAGCAGGGACGGCTCATGAGTGTAACACATCTTCAGCAGAGACGAGAACTCGGATTGGGGACTCCATTGGGACTACCATGCGGTGGTCGGCTTCTAGAAGTCGGAATTGACCAGGGGCTAGGTCTTGAGTGGGGATTATGTATGAGTCAAACTCTAGGTTCTCATAGTCTGAGTACTCATAGCTTCAATATCATTGGTGACCCGTGGCTTTAACTGTCAGGTGTGGGTCGTTAATCTCATCTATAAGATAGAGAATTCGGAGTGAGGGGAGGGCAATAAAGGTGAGAATAATTGCAGGTAGGATGGTTCAAATAACTTCAATTTCTTGGGAGTCTAGGACTAGTATGTCTGTTAGTTTGGCTGTGACTATGGTAACAATGGTGTATAAAACCATAGTGCTAATTATGAGGATGACTATTAGGGCGTGGTCGTGGAAGTGTAGTAGTTCTTCTATTAGGGGTGAAGCTGCGTCTTGAAATCCTGCCTGTGTGGGATGGGCCATTGCGAGGTAAGGCACGCGGGAGTCTAACCCGCAATTTTTCCTTGACAAGGAGATGTAATTTTTTTACTAGTGTCTTATGAAGAAAGTAGCAGAGTGGTTATGTGGTTGGCTTGAAACCAGCTTATGGGGGTTCGATTCCCTCCTTTCTCGTTAATTATGACGGACTTGGACGAAGGCAGGTTCTTCAAATGTGTGGTTTGGTGGCGGGCAGCCGTGAAGTCACTCGACATTAAGTTGAGTATATTTCACTGATAGGACTTCTCGCTTTACAGAGAAGGCTTCTCACAGGATAAATAAGAACATAATTACGGCGACTAGGGACATTATCGAGCCGATAGATGACACGGTGTTTCAAAGGGTGTAGGCGTCTGGGTAATCGGAGTATCGACGTGGTATTCCGGCAAGTCCTAGGAAGTGTTGTGGGAAGAATGTTATATTTACCCCTACGAACATTACCCCAAAATGAATTTTAGTCCATGTTTGGTGGAGCGTGTAACCTGAGAGCAGGGGAAATCAGTGCACGAATCCGGCCATAATGGCAAAAACGGCTCCTATAGAGAGGACGTAATGGAAATGTGCTACTACATAATATGTGTCATGAAGGATAATATCTAGAGAGGAGTTTGACAGTACAATTCCAGTTAAGCCTCCAACGGTGAATAGGAAGATAAAGCCTAGGGCTCAAAGGAACGGGGTGTCTCAGGTAATTTTACCTCCGTGCAGTGTGGCTAACCAGCTAAATACTTTAACTCCGGTGGGGATGGCAATGATTATTGTGGCGGATGTAAAGTATGCTCGGGTGTCTACATCCATTCCTACAGTAAACATATGGTGGGCTCAGACAATGAAGCCTAGTAGGCCAATTGCCATTATAGCCCACACCATACCCATGTAGCCGAATGGTTCTTTTTTACCACAGTAGAACGCGATAATGTGGGAGATTATTCCAAAGCCTGGGAGAATGAGAATATATACTTCTGGGTGGCCGAAGAATCAGAATAAGTGTTGATAGAGGACCGGGTCTCCTCCTCCAGCTGGGTCGAAGAAGGTTGTGTTGAGGTTTCGGTCAGTTAAGAGCATTGTAATTCCTGCTGCTAGGACGGGAAGGGAGAGCAGGAGAAGAACAGCTGTAATTAGGACGGATCAGACAAATAGAGGCATTTGGTAGATTGTCATGGTAGGGGGTTTTATGTTAATGATGGTTGTGATAAAGTTGATCGCCCCAAGAATTGATGACACACCTGCTAGGTGAAGGGAGAAGATTGTTAGGTCGACGGATGCGCCTGCATGGGCGAGATTGCTGGATAGGGGTGGATAAACTGTTCACCCTGTTCCGGCTCCGGCTTCGACTACTGATGATGCAAGAAGTAGGAGGAAAGCAGGGGGAAGGAGCCAGAAGCTCATGTTGTTTATTCGTGGAAATGCTATGTCTGGGGCTCCGATCATTAGGGGGATGAGTCAATTTCCGAACCCTCCAATCATTACTGGCATTACTATAAAGAAGATTATTACGAAGGCATGTGCAGTAACGATGACATTATAAATCTGGTCATCCCCTAGTAAGGAGCCTGGTTGGCTTAGTTCAGCTCGGATTAATAGGCTTAGGGCCGTGCCTACTATGCCGGCTCAGGCACCGAATACGAGATAGAGGGTACCGATGTCTTTGTGGTTTGTCGAGAAAAATCAACGTGTAATTGTCACAGGTAGGGTGGCTTAGTGTTAAGTGGTGGATTGTAGTCCCATAGACAGAGGTTAAATTCCTCTTCCTATCAAGTCCGGGGGTGTTACACGCCAGATTGCAAGTCTGGAGACGCAGGGTAAAGCCTGCCCGGATTTTCCTCCGCCTATTATGCCTGGTCTAGGCGGAGGAAAATAGATAGATGCCTTCTGGTTTAGGCGCTTAGCTGTTAACTAAGTTTTTGTAGGATCGAGGCCTACCTGTCTAGAGAGGCTTTGGCTTAATTAAAGTGTCTGCTTTGCATGCAGGAGATGTAGGATAATATCCTGCAAGTCTTATCAGGGGCTGGGAGGGTTCCACTCCCTCTGAGGGCTTTGAAGGCCCTTGGTCTAGTATTTAACCTAAGTCCCTTAGCGGACTAAAAAAGCGGCTGGTGCTAGAGGAAGTAGTATAGTGGCAGAAGTGGTTGCGATGGCAAGTGGAAGTGTGGGTTGGTGTGGGTGTAGTCGTCATGTGGTGGTAGTTAGTAGGTTGTTGGGGGACATGGTGAGGGATATTGAGTAGGAAAGTCGTAGGTAGAAGTAGAGGCTAAGAAGTGCGGTTAGTGCAGTAATAGTTGCAAGTGCTCCTATTTCTTGCATGGTTAGCTCGTGGAGGATGAGTCATTTTGGCATGAAGCCTGTCAGTGGTGGAAGCCCCCCTAAGGAGAGGAGAATAAGGGGTGCGAATAGTGTTAGGATTGGAATTTTTGTGTGGGAGGTTGCTAGTGCATTGATGCTCGTGGTGTTGTTGAGTTTAAATAGTAGGAAGACTGATGAAGTTATGATAATATAAGTTAGTAGAGCGAGCAGTGTCAGGGAGGGGGCGTATTGTAGAATTAGCATTATTCAGCCAAGGTGGGCGATGGAAGAGTAGGCTAGGATTTTTCGGAGTTGTGTTTGATTTAGTCCGGCTCAGCCCCCAATTAATGTTGAGGAGAGGGCTAGAATAAGCAGTAAGGGGGAGTTTCCGTGTGGGAGTTGTAGGAGGAGGGCGATAGGGGCTAGTTTTTGTCAGGTGGATAGGATGAGTCCTGTGATGAGGTCAACTCCTTGGAGTACTTCTGGGAGTCAGGCGTGTGCTGGGGCTAGTCCGACTTTAAGGGCTAGGGCGAGTGTGACTAATGTGAGGGGTAAGGGGTGAGTTATTATGTCGATTGTTCATTGGCCTGTCATTCATGCGTTAGTTATGCCCGCAAAGAGAATTATGGCAGCGGCAGTAGCCTGGGCTAGGAAATATTTTGTAGCAGCTTCAACTGCTCGGGGAAAATGGGGTCGAGCTATTAGTGGGACTATTGCTAAGGAGTTAATTTCTAGTCCTATTCAAGCGAGGAGTCAGTGTGAGCTTGCAAAGGTTACTGTAGTGCCTAGTCCAAGAGCTAGAAGCAATGTGGAGAATATTAGTGGGCTCATTTAGTGAAGGTAGGGGTCTAACCTACATTTTAGGGGTATGGGCCCTACAGCTTGATTAGCTGACCTCACTAGGAAGTGGTGTAATGGAAGCACAAAGAGTTTTGATCTCTTCAGTATGGGTTCGAGTCCCTTTTTTCTAAGGAGTTAGGGGGATTTTAACCCCCATGATTCACTCTATCAAAGTGGCCCTTTAATTCAGGCATAGCTCCTTGTTAGAGTTGTGGTGGTAGGCCGGCAAATGCGGTAGGAATGGCTAAGTTTCAGATGACTATGGCAAGTGTTAGGGGGAGGAAGTTTTTTCAGGTTAGATGCATTAATTGGTCGTAACGGAATCGGGGAAAAGATGCTCGGACTCATAGGAAGACTACGGATAGAAGAGCTGCTTTAATTATAATGTTGATTGTGGTTAGTTCGGGGAAGGCGGGGTTATGAGAGGCACCTAAGAATAGGATGACAGAGAGAGTGTTTATTAATAAGATGTTGGAGTATTCGGCAAGGAAGAATAGGGCGAAGGGGCCTCCCGCGTATTCGACGTTAAACCCGGAAACTAGTTCTGACTCACCTTCGGTGAGGTCGAACGGTGCACGGTTGGTTTCTGCTAGTGTGGAGATGAACCATATTGCGGCTAGTGGTCACATGGGTAGCATTATTCAGGTGGCTTCTTGGGAGACTGTAAAGGTTTGTAGGGCAAATTCTCCAACGATGATGATGACTGGAATTAGGATAAGTCCTAGGTTTACTTCATAGGAAATTGTCTGGGCTACAGCTCGGAGGGCTCCTACAAGGGCGTATTTTGAATTGGAGGCTCAGCCTGCCCCAAGGATAGAATAGACGGCTAAGCTGGACAGTGCGAGGATAAAAAGTATTCCTAGGTTGAGGTCTACAATTGGGTAGGGGAGGGGTATAGGGAGTCATAGGGCAAGAGCAATAGCAAGAGCTAGGACTGGTGCGGCGATAAATAAAAGGGGGGATGCTGTAGAAGGGCGAACCGGTTCTTTAATAAATAGTTTAATACCGTCGGCAACGGGTTGAAGGAGTCCATAAGGTCCGACAATATTTGGTCCTTTTCGTAGTTGTATGTAGCCGATTGTTTTTCGTTCTAGAAGGGTTAGGAAGGCAACGGCTAGTAGAACTGGTACAATTATGGTTAGTGGGTGGAGGATTAGAGTTACCACGGTTAGCATCATAGTTGAGGGGAGGACTTGAACCTCCGTGGAGAGATTTTAGGTCTCTTGCAGTACCAGGCTCTGCCACCTGAACATGTCATTTTCTGTGACGGGGGAGGGGTGCCCCTTTGTCTAGTTTAGATTTTTTCACTAGGTAGGGGGGAGGCTTACTGAGAGCATGGGCCCCTTCTTTTCGGTCCTTTCGTACTAGAAAAGATCAAAGCATAGATAGAAACTGACCTGGATTTCTCCGGTCTGAACTCAGATCACGTAGGACTTTAATCGTTGAACAAACGAACCCTTAATAGCTGCTGCGCCATTAGGATGTCCTGATCCAACATCGAGGTCGTAAACCCCCTTGTCGATATGGGCTCTAAAAGAGGATTGCGCTGTTATCCCTAGGGTAACTTGGTTCGTTGATCGGCAAGCCGGATCATTTAAGGTCAGAAGTTCTGTTAGTTAGAGGTGTCTCTCTGGTTTTTAAGAGTAGGGGTAGGGGAAGGTGCTCTTATTCCACATGGGGGTTTTGTAATTCCCCGCGGTCGCCCCAACCGAAGACATGAGTACAGGGGTCGTTAGGTGTGTTCTTTTGTTTAAGAGTTTCCAGACGAGCTATACGTGGTCTGAAGCTCCATAGGGTCTTCTCGTCTTATGGGAATATTCCCGCTTCTGCACGGGAAGATCAATTTCATTGACTGGATAAAGGAGACAGTTAAGCCCTCGTTTTGCCATTCATACGGGTCTTCATTTAAAAGACAAGTGATTGCGCTACCTTAGCACGGTCAAAATACCGCGGCCGTTAAATCTGTGTCACTGGGCAGGCAGGACCTCTTATTTTTGGAGTACAAGAGGCGATGTTTTTGGTAAACAGGCGAGGCTTGAGCAGGTTTTGCCGAGTTCCTTCTTTTATCTTTTAGTCTTTCATTAGGTGCATACCTGTGTGGGGTTAACGATTGCGTTTGAAGGTTTTTCTGGAGTTTTAGGTTTTTTTCAGTGCCCTCTGGGATTGGGTTCGTTAATTTTCGGTGGGTGGTCCGTTCCGATTTACACACATGCTGTGAGAAAAGTAGTGCCTTTCTTATTACTCATATTAGCATAGTCACTTCTATGGGTATAGAAGGGCCTAGTAATGTAAGGGGGTTTAGATAAAGTTACCTGGATTTTAGGATTGGAGAATGCTTGAGCTATAACGCTTTCTATCAGGGTGGCTGCTTTTAGGCCCACTAGGGCATGTTTCCTTAAATAGTGTGATCTTTACCCGCCTATAAAAGTTGTATCTGTTTCAAAGGGGCTGTACCCCCTTTGACTAACTCTCTGGGTTTCTTGTTATTAGTTGTTTAGTTTTGTGAAATTAAGAAGCTCGGAGGCTGAACTTATATTCAATTCCTAGGCAACCAGCTATAACTGGGTTCGGTAGGTCTGTCACCTCTACTCGAAGCTCTTCCCACTCTTTTGCCACAGAGACGGGTGTGCCCTATTTAATAGGCTGTCTTGGAGTAGCTCACGCAGTTTCGGGGTTTCAAACTAAAGGGCTCTTTGCTTGAAGTTTCTGGCTAAATCATGATGCAAAAGGTACAAGGGTTAATCTTTGCTTTGATGGTCTTAACTGGGCTTTTTCATCTCTTTTTCAGCGTTCCCTTGCGGTACTCTGTCTATAGCTCCGTTTGTCCTTTTCCGTCGCCCGTACTGGGGGTAAAAATGGTTTAATTAGTTTAGTTGGGTGTTTTAAGGGTTATTAATATTGTCTTGTTGAATTTAATGTCTAGGGCTAGCTGGTCGGTGTCAGGGTAATTCGGTTTGCACGAATGACTTCTCAGTGTAAGGGAGATGCTATACTATTTAGCTATACTCTGATTATCCAAGTGCACTTTCCAGTACACTTACCATGTTACGACTTTCCTCTCCTCGATTTGGGCAGGGTGTTATGAACATAAGTTAAGGTAAATTCAGGAGAGAGTGACGGGCGGTATGTACGCGCTTTAGTGCCATGTTTCAGCAAAACACTCTATTTTTTGCTTACTTCTAAATCCTCCTTTAGACACGTATTTCAACGTAGTCGTTCGTAGTACGCTAGTGGGTAGCGAATGTAGCCCATTTCTTCCCTCCCCATTCGCTACACCTCGACCTGACGTTCTGAGCAGTGCTAGTTTTGCTTACTTTCGGGCCTTTGCAGGGTAAGCTGGCGACGGTGGTATATAGGCGGTTTTGAGCCAGGGGAGGTGAGGTTGAACGGGGGTTATCGGTTCTAGAACAGGCTCCTCTAGGTGGATGTTAAGCACCGCCAAGTCCTTTGGGTTTCAAACTCGTGTTCGTAGTGCCCTGGCGGATTTTTGTAAATCAATGTTTATGGCTAAGCATAGTGGGGTATCTAATCCCAGTTTGTTCCTTAGCTTTCGTGGGTTCAGGGGTGTTAAAGTTACTTTCGTGATTGGGCTTCATACCTTCGAGTGCGTATAACAGCTTTGAAGGCGTTTGACTTTAGTTTGTAGGGCTCCCTAACCACGCTTTGTGCCGTATTTGTCAACTTGAGCCTCTCGTCTCACCGCGGTGGCTGGCACGAGTTTTACCGGCTCTCTTTGCTTTAATTAAGTCAAGCTTTCACTTATGGCTTAATATTTATCACTGCTGAAGTCCCTTGGGGGTGTGGCTAAGCAAGGTGTCATGGGCTACTGGGGGTGTGCCTGATACCCGCTCCGAGTTCTCATAAGGGAGCGCGGGCATTCTCACAGGGGTGCGGAGACTTGCATGTGTAAGTATAGCAAAAGCTGACAATAAAGTCAGGACCAAGCCTTTGTGCTTGTGGATCTTTCTAGGGATCATCTTAACATCTTCAGTGTTATGCTTTAGTTAAGCTACACTAGC